TATTCAAAAGATCCAATAATGTATATATATTGGATCCTTTGAGGCAATTATAGATTCTGGGAGGCAATTTTAATTGGTCAATAAAAATATATTTCAATGCAATTTTTTTTTTGTTTTTCCTTAGTTTAAGTTTAACCAATTTATCATGAAAGGTAAAAAGAGGTAAAGTAACCTTGTGTTGATTGTCGTCTAAATTGAAGTTTTCTTCTTCTGTATGGAAAAAAGGAATAAATAAATCAATCAAATTTCGGGACGCTTCATGAAGCGCTTCTTTCGGAGTTAAACTTCCATTTGTCCATATTTCGAGAAAAAGTATCTCTTGTTTTTCATTTCCATTCCCATAAGAATGAATGCTATGATTTGCTTTTCGAACAGGCATGAATACAGCATCGATAGGATAACTTCTGTCTTGAAAGTTATTTGAACTTTTTATACAATATCCGCGATTCCTCTCAATTTGTAATCCAATACAAAAATCAATCGGTTCCGTCAAGCTAGCTATATGTTGTGTATTATCAACGATTTCCACATAAGTCGGTGAGATGATATCTTGAGCTGTTACATACCCAGGACCCTTAATACAAATAGACGCGTCACAAGTTCCGTATAAATTACTTCTCAATACTATTTCTTTCAAATTCATTAAAATTTCATGTACTGATTCTTGAATACCCACTATGGTAGAATATTCGTGTGGTATTTTCTCAGATCTTGCACGTGTAATATATGTTCCTTCTATTTCTCCAAGTAAAGCTCTTCGCATCGCAATGCCTATGGTGTCGGCTTGACCTTTCATAAGTGGAGACAAAAGAAAACGTCCATAAGAAAGGCGCTTACTGTCTGTCCTCGATTCAACACACTTCCACTCTAGTGTCCGAGTAGATATGGTTACTTTCTCTCGAACCATAGTAATATAATATTATTTGGTCGAATTGTTTATTTCTCTTGAAATTTCTTTAATGTTGATTTTTTTTACACGCGTCTTTTTTTAGGGGGTCTACAGCCATTATGTGGCATAGGAGTTACATCCCGTACAAAAGTTAATAGTATACCACTTCGACGAATAGCCCGTAATGCTGCATCTCTTCCGAGACCGGGACCCTTTATCATGACCTCTGCTCGTTGCATACCTTGATCGACTACTGTACGAATAGCATTTCCAGCTGCGGTTTGAGCAGCAAAAGGTGTCCCTCTTCTTGTACCCCGAAATCCACAAGTACCGGCAGAAGACCAAGAAACCACTCGACCTCTTACATCTGTAACAGTCACAATGGTATTATTGAAACTTGCTTGAACATGAATAAATCCCTTTGGTATTCTACGTGTATTCTTACGTGAACCAATACGTCCATTCCTACGCGAACCAATTCTTGGTATAGTTTTTGCCATATTTTATCATCTCATAAATATGAGTCATATATATAGATAAATGGATATATCCATTTCTTATCAAAACAGATCCTTTTTTTATTTGTAGATCGGGTCTTTTAGAAAGTCTTTTTTAGACTATCCTTGTCTTTGTTTATGTCTCGGGTTGGAACAAATTACTATAATTCGTCCCCGCCTACGGATTAGTCGACATTTTTCACAAATTTTACGAACAGAAGCTCTTATTTTCATATTTTTCATACCTTAACCTTAATTTTGAATCGACTTCTTGGAAGAAAATAAGTTTCTTGAAATTTTGAATTTCGAATCGTATTCCCACGAAAAGGAGAATATTAAGGTTAAAAAACCGCCTAATCATTCGAATCTTTGTTGCGGAGTCGATAAATAATACGCCCTCTGCTTGAATCATAACGACTTACTTCAATTTTGACTCTATCTCCTGGCAGTATCCGTATAAAGCTGCGTCGGATCTTTCCTGAAACATAACCTAAAATAAGATCCTCATTATCTAAACGAACCCGGAACATACCATTGGGAAGCGATTCAGTAATTAAACCCTCATGAATCCATTTTTGTTCTTTCATTCCGGGTAAAACCTCCTTAAAGTATTAACTAATGTAGGAGGAACAAGATTATACACTTTGCGTTTTTTTTTTCGTTTTTTTTTTCACAACAAATAGGAAGTCTCGTATCCAATGCAGATATAAGAAGTATTACCATATATAACACAAGATTTCTCCGCCTATTCCTTTTAGTCGAGCCTCTCGGCCTGTCATTATACCTTGAGAAGTGGAAAGAATTACAATTCCCATTCCGCCTAAAATTCTAGGAATTCTTTGATAGTTAGAATAGATTAGTAAACCAGGCCGGCTGATCCGTTTTAAATTTAAAAGATTTCTATAGGGCCCTTTTCTATTTCGTTTATGTCGCAGGGTTGAAACCAAAAAATATTTGTCGCTTTCTCGATGTTTCCTCACATTTTCGATAAAACCTTCTCGTAAAAGTATTTTAACAATGTTTTCGGTGATATTAGCATATGCTATTCGAAGGACTCTTTTTCTATCCATATCAGCATTGCGTATAGAGGTTAATATGTCAGCAATAGTGTCCTTACTCATAATGGAGTAAAATTCTTGTTGCCCAAAAATTTTGATATAATCAACATGTTTTTTGCTTTTTTTTTACTTATTTTATTTGTTTATGAATAAAAATTCTATTATTAAATTAAAGGTATATGCGTAAACCACAATCTACTAAATGAATTTGAATCTATTTCTTTCTAATACCCTACTATAATATAACTATATCATAGTCTCATCTTATATTTTAAGACTATTATAATACCTCGGGCGCCAATGAGACTATTTTAGTAAAATTTAAATGCCTCAATTCCCGGGCGATCGCACCAAAAACGCGAGTTCCTTTAGGATTTCCTTCTTGATCAATGACAACTGCGGCATTGTCATCATATCGTATTAGCATACCGTTGTCACGCTTCAGTTCCTTACGGGTACGTACAATTACAGCTCTGACCACTTCTGATCTTTCTAGGGGCATATTTGGTACTGCTTCTTTAATCACAGCAACAATAACGTCACCAATATAAGCATATCGACGATTACTAGCTCCTATGATTCGAATACACATCAATTCTCGAGCCCCGCTGTTATCTGCTACATTTAAATGTGTCTGAGGTTGAATCATTTTTTTATTTGTTGTTTCAATGCAAAAAAAAAAAGAAAGAAATATTCTTTGTCAAAAGAAAAAAAAGAAACCTTGCCTTTTTCATTCCCAGGCTCTATTTTCTTTAGTTCTACACTCTTATACCAAAATAATAAATTGAGTTTTGATAGGCATTTTGGACGCTGCTATTGAAATTGCTTTTCTGGCTATATTTTCTGCGACTCCGCCCATTTCATAAAGTATTCGACCTGGTTTAACAACAGCTACCCAATATTCAGGAGAGCCCTTACCCGAACCCATACGTGTTTCTGTGGGTCTTACTGTAACCGGTTTGTCGGGAAATATACGTACCCATATTTTTCCACCACGACGTGCATTTCGTGTCATTGCCCGGCGCCCTGCTTCTATTTGCCTAGATGTGATCCAAGCGGGTTCAAGCGCTTGAAGAGCATATTTACCGAAACTAATATGGTTACCTCGATAAGACATTCCCTTCATTCGTCCTCTATGTTGTTTACGGAATCTGGTTCTTTTGGGGTTATAGTTGATGGTTGTTTCTGAATTCCATCTCTACTACAGAACCGGACGTGATAGTTTCGTCTCATCCAGCTCCTCACGAATAAAAGTATTCAAAATATTTAGTTTGAATTGAAATATGTTTAATGAATAATAGATGAAATTGCGGGATTCTTTGATATTTCATCTAATCTATTAGTCATTTGTATATACCTTGTTTAGGTATTTTGGATATATAATTAAACATATTAAATATATATTTCTATTTATTTTTTATTTTTATCAAAAATATTTTTTTTTTTTTTTTTTTCCATTTTATCGTATCGGATTGCCCTAAATCCAAAATTTAGCAATCCAAAAAATAACATTTTCGCGGGCGAATATTTACTCTAATATCTATTTCAGTTGTAAGGTTAGTTCATTACGTCTCAGATCAGAATAGATAAATTATTTCTCAGTTCCTTTCGCCATCCCAACCAATGAATTGTTAGGCTTTGGTTTCAATAAAATCTTCTGCATTCATGGGTTCCATCGTTCCCATCGCTTCTTGTTTAATGGTTAGGTCTTAATTCTACAACGGAGCTCTTAATTCAATTTGTTCTTGAGTCAATTTTCTTAGTCTTTATTGGCTCAGGGCTCTTGGTTTTTTTGTTCTATATCTATCATTTAATTATGTATGAATCAGTATTGATGCTTTATTACATTGCCTTTTATGAGATGACCCATAGACCTTACATATTGGAATTCTATATCATCGATATTCTTTTTCTCTCTTTCTCTCATCCCTCTACCCACATCTTTTTTCTATATTCTGGTTCACAACTTAGAATCAGATTTAAAAATTTTTTTAGTTTATGAAAAAGAGATTTCAGTTGCTACAATGATATGAATAATCTATCATATCTTGACTGGTTTGTTGGATTTAGATAATGCGAAGTAATGAGTTGGTTTTTAGTTCTATAGTTATTAGTTTATACTAGGGGGCTTTTTTTTTAATCTTATCCCTAAAAAAACCAACGAGTCACACACTAAGCATAGCAATTATATCAAAAATTCAATCGAATTTTTATTCAACCCTATAAAATTAAAGAATTACGGAATTAAGAGCTCTTTTTTTTATCTTTAATCAAAAAAATGAACGAGTTTCTTATTTTTTATTGGATTTTGGGGGTAAAAAAAAAAGAAAAGTCAAGGAAAGCCTTTTTACTCCTCATCTATAAATATCCAAATTTTGATACCTAATACGCCACAGATAGTTTGAACTGTATAGGCACAATAATCAATTTTAGCTCGAATAGTTTGTAGGGGAACTTTACCTTCTCTGATCCATTCGACACGTGCAATTTCTTTTCCATCAATGCGTCCTGCAATTTGTACTTGAATTCCTTTTATATTTGCTTGTTCGGTTAATT